TGAAAAATGGAAAGAAACCTTGGATCTAATCATACCATTCCATTATATTGACAATTTCAAAAAACTGATCATAGTATGATGGCGGTCGGGCAAGTATGCCCCCATCGTCTAGTGGTTCAGGACATCTCTCTTTCAAGGAGGCAGCGGGGATTCGAATTCCCCTGGGGGTAGGGTACTACGAAAGGAAGTTGATCGTGGATTATCAATAAGTCGAAACTGGATTCTTCCTGGGTCGATGCCCGAGCGGTTAATGGGGACGGACTGTAAATTCGTTGACAACATGTCTACGCTGGTTCAAATCCAGCTCGGCCCAATAATTCGCCAATCTACCATCAGATGGTAGAACCCCTTGTCCTTCCTGATACGGAGGAATAAAAAAGATCATATTTTCTGCTATATCCCTTATTTCCCTGGGATTGTAGTTCAATTGGTTAGAGCACCGCCCTGTCAAGGCGGAAGCTACGGGTTCGAGCCCCGTCAGTCCCGACGGATCTAATAAATACATCAATTCAACTCTCTCTTTTCTATCAAAGGTGGGACAGGGGGCAGAACAGGATTTCATTCCCAAGGGGAATCTTTTTTTCTTTTTTCTTTCGCATCAAACAAATAATGGAAAATTTCCATTACTTCAACTAATACCGATTGCTGGGAGAAAGACAATTGATAGAATATTAGCTCTTTTTTACCGGGATTCATCTTTATCATACTTCTTTCTTCTTTGTCTTCCAAGAAATTCTTCTTTGTCTTCCAAGAAAATTAGATCATTAAAAAACGGAATTTAGAACTTAACTTCTTTCTTTTTCCATTTCACTTCTATTTTTATTGTTTATTTTTTTTTTGTTTGTGACTAATGGAAGTGGAACGGTGGTCAGATGATACTTCATCTGATGATGATGCAAAGAAGGCGTCGGGTAGGTTATTAGGTTATAGAAAAGAAAGGACGGAAAAGAATGATAAATAAAAGAATTCTGGATTGGATCAGGAACCCAATTTTGTTTTGGATTCGGTATGGATAAAAGATCTTCCTATGGTATACTATTCAATTCGCGACGATGAATTGATTTGATAGCTCAGATATTGTTATTCATGATATTGATCCGATTCAATATCATCGAGAGGTAATTCATCCATTGCATTGAATTTACGGGCGAAATATTTTTATTATCTCTATGGGATTAAATCCCGAGTTATTGTCAAGTAAAAAAACGATGAGATTATGGAAGTAAATATTCTTGCATTTATTGCTACTGCACTGTTCATTCTAGTTCCTACTGCTTTTCTACTTATCATTTACGTAAAAACAGTCAGTCAAAATGATTAATTAATTTGAATAAAACTTGACTTCTGAGTTCTTATCAATGATTGAAGAAATAAAATGAAAAGGATTCAAATTTCGCGTCTTAAATGAAATGAGCGAGCTAGAATCGGCAGTATTCTATGTGATCCGATAGTATGGTAGAAAGAAAGATTCATATCTTTCTTTCTACCATACTATCTATTAGTCTTATTGTAGCATATAAAGAAAGTTGTACAGTGTCTAAAACAGTGTATAAAGTTATACTCTATATTATCTTCATATATGGAAGTATCAATTCCATATATGGAATGTACATAGCACCCCATTCTATTTCTTTGCTACATCTATTTGTTCCAATCAATCTGAAATAATCGAAAGAGAACTTTTACTCTTATGGTTCTAATTCTTAGATTTCTTATTATTTCTTATTTCCAATAGGAATCCCGTATCTATTGAAATAATCAAATCAATGAAGGAAAATTGATTACTAAAATCAAGTAGGTTTTTAGTTTAGCATTCCGAAGAAGTAATTGATTGAGCTATTGACAGGAGTTCTATGGGAACTTCTTCGAATTTTGAAAAAGAATAGTAAGCCTTCCCGGTTTTTAACGCTTGAACCATGATATGAAATGAGTCGTTAAAGCATAAATCCAATTTCTAAAATAATCAAACAAGCGGTAAATGCACACTATGTGACTCTCCCAAGTCAAGATCTTATTATACATAGTATCTCGTTAGACAACCACTATTTCTATATTGTTTCTCATAGAAAGTGTGTATACGCTTAACAGAACGACTTCTTCTTTGAACAGTAAGGAGGGAAAGAAATAAAAAAATAAATAAAATAAAAGGGGGTCCGGTCTTTTTCATTGTCTATCTATAATTCTGATAAGAGCCCATTCGTTGAAATAGAAAATTTAGGAAAAATTTGATTGGAATAAATTTCCTCTCATCTATATCCCCTTTCCTTCGAAATACAAACATGAGAATCATTGAAATATCTCTTTGAGTGAAAGAGTATTATTCATACTATACATTAACTCTACTAGAATCCAATGGAAGAAGATATTTTTTTTAGTTTAAATCGTTAAAAACGCTTTGCAGAACGATCTAGAAAACAATTAATACAGTTTGTTGATTCCTCAACTCAATTAGTAGTACCTCTAGAGTCCACTTCTTCCCCATACTACGAGTGAAAGAGAA